ATAAAGCCCGAGGATTGGCATTCCATTGCTGTTATTTTATATGTATATGGTTACAATTATCTACGTTCTCAATGTGCCTATGATATAGCACCGGGTGGACTGTTAGCTAGCGTGTATCATCTTACGAGAATAGAGCCTGATGTAGATCAACCGGAAGAGATATGCATAAAAGTATTTGCTCCAAGGAGGAATCCTAGAATTCCATCTGTTTTCTGGGTTTGGAAAAGTGCGGATTTTCAAGAACGGGAATCTTATGATATGTTAGGAATCTCTTATGATAATCATCCACGCCTCAAACGTATCTTAATGCCCGAAAGTTGGATAGGATGGCCCTTACGTAAGGATTATATTGCCCCCAATTTTTTTGAAATACAAGATGCCCATTGAATAAACTAATAAGAAACTAATCTTCACTTCGACAATTCTCGATATTCAAGGAATATTTTTACATTATGTTCTAGATCGAGTAATTGAAGTCTCATTCGTATTAGCTCTGGGCTAAAGCTAAAAAAAAGTAAAAGACAATTAAAATTAGGGATTCTCAAGTTTTTAAGATACTTCTTTCAGATGAGCCGAACCACTAGGATGAACTAAAAGAGTTCTGCATCATGAACTTTGTACCGCGCACATCACTTAGATGGACTCTAAAAAAAGTTACGTAAGAAACTAAATAAAATACACCAAAATGAAAGGGGATCGAAATCGAGTTGTATTCGACTCTATTTAAGTTAAGATGAGTTGATTCCCAGCCTTCAATTCCTTTCAATTCTTCTAGAGTATAGACTTTCAACTCACTTTGGAATATGTATCAAGTCAAGTATTAACATTATTCTTGAACGGGAGGGGGTAGGAACAAAAAAAAAAAGAGGAAACATAATATTCTTTTACATATACATACTTTAGATACTCTTTACTCATAGAAAATATAATATTAAAATCAAATTTAGGTAAATTGAGGTCGAGGGGTGTTTGGAGAGATACCTAGATGGCTAAGTATGTATAATATAGACTATTAAATAGAGACTATTAATGAATCTCTATGTTGATCCATATCAATTAATTATGTGCCAGGAACCAGATTTGAACTGGTGACACGAGGATTTTCAGTCCTCTGCTCTACCAACTGAGCTATCCCGACTATTCCCGACTTATCATTCTCATTTTACTAGATTACGAGATGACTTGGGTCTATGTCAATTACAAAAAATTGCAAAGTCTTATCCAGGCCTTAAATTTCTTGTATCTAAAGAAAAAAACCTTAATTGAAGTATAGGATCAGATCAGATAAATAGTTTAAGGAGTCAAACGGGCCCTTTTTGGGGGGATAGAGGGACTTGAACCCTCACGATTTATAAAGTCGACGGATTTTCCTCTTACTATAAATTTCATTGCTGTCAGCATTGACATGTAGAATGGGACTCTATCTTTATTCTTGTTTGATTAATCAGCTCTTCAAAGGATTTATCAGACTATGACGTGAATGGTTTTATCAATGAATATTCAATTCTTTCTTCAACTTGTAATCGATTTACAACAATTTTTTTAGTTGAAAAAAAAAAGACTTGAGTCGTCATTAATAATTTGATTTTTTTTTTATAGTATTTCAGTACGTATACATAATAATAATACGTATAAAAGTTTAGCCTTCAGCCTTTCTGAAGTTTCGATGGACGGATTCTTTTACCACCGCATCGCAGTCAACTCCCTTTGTTAGAATAGCTTCCATTGAGTCTCTGCACCTATCCTTTTTTATTCTCTCTTTCTGAACCCTTGTGTTTTGTTTTCTTAAAATAGGATTTGGCTCAGGATTGCCCATTTTTAATTCCAGGGTTTCCCTGAATTTGAAAGTTATCACTTAGTAGGTTTCCATACCAAGGCTCAATTTAATTAAGTCCGTAGCGTCTACCAATTTCGCCATATCCCCCTTTCCTTTTATTAGGATCTAATTGGGATGGCGTCCCCCCTTTTTTTTTATTTATTTTATGCTATGCTGTAACCTTTTAATTGAATTGATTAGATAGGGATTCCTATATCTAAAAGCGTTTACTCCTAATTTGACTTTGATTTTTTGCCTATCTTCTGTCATTTCTTTCGGAGACCCATATCTTAGGTTCAATCAGAAATTATTTTATCATTTCTGTACCCACAATTCAATCTAGCTGGATATATACCACATATATAGGCTTTTTTCCTCCCATTTGCCCCGCGAAATTTTGAATACTCAAACGGTCGATTTTGTCTTAGTTTATGCTTTTATTTATGACTGAAAGCGGAGTAATGTCTCATTATGATCTGGATTGCGTCTCTTTCTTTCATTTTGCTGATTTCCTTAACTAAAAACTAAATGGAAATGAATTATAATTAAATCAATATTAAGAATTACAATTACTATAGCTAATCAATTCGTAATTCAATAAAAAAATATAAGAATTTATATTCAATAATTTATAATAATAAATAGAAATATATTTCTAAAGATATATATATGATAGATATATAT